TACTATCTTTGGGATCTGATACTACACCGCTGCTTAATTCCTTAGTGGATCGGCTCTATTACATAAGCAGATTCCTAAATTTTGCCCCATATCATGGGATAAGTAAGCAGTTTTTTTTAGTTGTATCGACCCAGTCGCTCACTAATGGATCTTTACGGTGCTTTCTCTATCAATTTTGGAACTTTATCCATAGAGTAGTAGTATAGGCCATACTTTCTTCCTATTTTGATTCTCGTGAAGTGTCCTTCCTTCCTACAGCTGATAGGGCAAAATCGTTGTTTTGACGATCCCTATGTAGAAAGCCCTTTTTCTAGTATTTACTAGAAAATTTGATCCTTTCTTTTTTTTTTTTCTTCTTTCTATAGTGGAGATAGTCGCACGTAATGACAGATCACGGCCATATTATTAAAAGCTTGCGGTAAGAAGGGGTTTCGTTCTAGTGCCCGGAAATAATATTCCAAAGCCTTTGTATGCTCTCCATTGCTTGTGTGTATAAGGCCTATATTATAGAGTATATAACTTCGATCATAGGGATCAATTTCTAGTCGCGTAGCTTCATAATAATTCTGCAAAGCTTCCGCATAATTTCCTTCGGATTGAGCCAACATCCGTTACGGTCGTTCATTCTATTCAAAAAATCTCCGTTCCAAAACCGTACATGAGGTTTTCATCTCATACGGCTCCTCCCTTCTGTACATAGTACTAAGCGAAATAATCTATAGAATAAAAATAGAATTAGTCCCATCTTATTATGAACCGAAAGGGGCTGGTATTTTTCCAAGAAATCTCTAGCCAACCTTCCCGCAAGAGGTTTTTCTTAACACCAATGAATTCTATTAATGCTAGAGGAAAACGATAGCTCCAAGAATTTCTTTGTTCTCAACGCCTCCTATTTAGAGGAATTAGCCACTTCAACGATCTTTGATGGTTATAGGGGTATCCAAAGTACAAACCTGATGGTTGTTTGTTATCCCAACCATTCTTCCCAGCCCTGATACCGATCAGGAAAGGGCTAATTTCTAACAAAGTTTTTCTCTTGTTGATTCCTATTTCTAGGTGTAGTGCTTTTCTCCCCTATGCTGCCTATTGGTATGGTACTAGTAGAGTAGGATTGGCCTGTAATACAGAACCTATCCTGTAGGTGTAACCTTTCGCTCAATACTCAAATCTACAATTGAAGCATCTGAGGCCGCATCAATCGAGGATACACGACAGAAGGAATTGTTAGTTCACCTCACCTTCCCCAAGCGTGGGTTTCCTTTACTAATTTTGTTCTCTCTATGCGAACCCCCTCTCTTTCTCGTAAGACTGAGGTGTAGGTAGGGCTAAAAAAAAAAAAAAAAAAAGAGTCAAATCGCACCATCTCTATAATAAGTAAATGCCCTTTTTTCCCCTGAGGTTGTCGGAATTATTCGCAATAAAATATTGGCTACAATTGAAGAGGTCTTATCAATGAAATTTCCATTTATACGGGATCTAGGCATAATTCCCAACCCATTCTATATAGAATTGTTTTCATTTCTTCACAAAATAACATAAAAACAAACACATTTGATTCTTATAAATCGATCGATCCATATGCTCTAAATGGATAAGAGAGGTATGGATTTTCCGCTCAGCTCAAATTGTCTCCTTTTCCTTCTGTTTGGACAAGAAGAGATATGAAATATTTGACTAAGATTGGATTTCATTCCACTTTTCTATTTCTCAACAATAACTTCTCTCATCAGCTATTTCGCGTTTTCAAAGTCATTAATTGTCTCATACCCTTTTTTAGATTTCGATTGTATGGCGTAGCGTACCTTATGCAAACAGAATTCTAGGGTTCCTCTATTTTATTATGGAATAAGAAGAATTCTTCCATTCTCTTTTTCTTTGGTTTGGGGAAAACCCAAACTAAAACTTTTCGAGGGAGCGGAATTCCTAGTAAAAAAATCCTGGATCCTTCCACTTAGATGAAAAGGAATTTTTCCAATAGAACCATGGAACCCCCGAGCCGTTGTGGTTGTACCTGTACTGCAGGAATAGGAAAACTCGCTATTCACTTAGTTTATTTTCCATAATAAGATTATGTAGGAGAGATGGCCGAGCGGTTCAAGGCGTAGCATTGGAACTGCTATGTAGACTTTTGTTTACCGAGGGTTCGAATCCCTCTCTTTCCGTTTCTCTTAATTGATCAACGTTAACGATCACAATGTATCAAATCAAATAACAATTTATTCCAGCAATAATACCTTTATTTAATAGAAATTTTTTATAGTAAATTACTGTGGTATGTAAAATACACATAGAGGAAAGAACAAAAAAGAAAAAAGGATCCTAGGGTTAATCCATTTATGCTAGTTGAATGGGAAAATACGAATTAAGGGCCTTAGGTCGATTTAGTTCGGGGAAAGGGGAAGGGGAAGAAAATTCTATGAACTTTTCCTTTTTTCGTTAAGTTCAAGTCTGACGAGAGTAATATTCTACAACTAACAACTCATTTATTTTGAGACCGACCCACTTCCTATCTAGGATTTTTTTAACTAGTCCTTTATATTGCAATGTGTCAATCGTCAAATGCTTTGGCAATTTCCCCGGGTCGGATGAAGCAATAGAATTTTGAATCAGACGTTTTGATCTTTGGTTATCCTTCGTAGTAATAATATCTCGGGGTTTGCAACGAAAACTTGGTATATCGACTATACGACCATTAACTAAAATATGTCTATGGTTAACTAATTGCCGGGCCCCAGGAATGGTTGAAGCCATACCCAATCGAAAAAGGATATTATCCAAACGCATTTCAAGTAATTGTAGTAAAACCTGACCTGTTGACCTTTTTGCTTTTCCAGCGATATGTACATATCTAAGTAATTGTCGTTCTGTCAGACCATAATGAAAACGCAATTTCTGTTTTTCTTGAAGACGAATACGATATTGCTCTTTTTTCCCAGAATGGAATTTCTTTTTCAGATTACTTCCAGATTTAGGTGTTTTTCTAGTGAGTCCTGGTAAAGCTCCCAGACGGCGTATTTTTTTTAAACGAGGTCCTCGATAACGGGACATGAAGACTCCTTGTTTATTTTATTGAAATTTCATTTTACACAATTAATTTCATTGTATTTACATTACAGAATACATCAAAATTAAAACTGAATTAAACTAAAGGATAAACAGAGTAAAATCTACTAAAGTACCACAAAAAATGGAATTTCATCAACATCTGGATTTTTTGTATATATATTATTTATTTTATTGTTTTGTATCTAGCAAAATTGTAAGGTAGAACCACATAATAGATCCTGGATTCTCCATTTAATTCGGAGAAAAAGAGAAAAAGAGAGATTCTTGTTCATGGAACATCGATATAGAAAAAAGCCGACTATCGGATTTGAACCGATGACCCTCGCATTACAAATGCGATGCTCTAACCTCTGAGCTAAGTGGGCTTACATAACAGAAATAGTGTAACAAATAGAAATATGTATAGTATAGGAAATCCGTAAAATGTCAGATCTTAATTATTAATCTTAGCTATTAACTAGTTCGAAATTGGAAGTTCTACTTAGAAAAAAATACTAGAACTTCATAAAGATAAAGTTAACTTGATATGCTTAACTGGAGGATATCCTTAAATAGGATTATAGAAATTTTTGAACTTTCTTTTTATTTCTCTAATTCGCAAATTGATTTTTCTAATAGAATAGAATCTATTCCAATTTCTATATTGAATTTGATTTCAGATATTTTCAATTTGATATGGCTCGGATGAGTAATCTAATACATAGAAAAGAATAATATATATGATGAAAGATATAATAAAGAGAAAATGCGAATTTCTTGGCATTTTCATTCGATCATTATAGACATTTTTTGAGATATTTTGTTTTTTTTGTTATTTCTTAATAATTTAATGATTAATATTTCACTAAGGAGAACATAGAATCATAGCAAATGAAATTGCTAATTCTGATTAGAAAAAAAAAAAGAATGAATATCAAGCGTTATAGTATGATTTTGAATACTCTAAAAAAGAAAGGCGGGGGGGGGGTGGGGGAGAGAAAAACTTTGGGATATATTGATTCGGATTGAATTGCAAATACATCAACGATAGAATCAATTCAATTCTGAATTGCAATAAGCAGGGTCTGTCAAATAGAGACGAACTGCTAGACTACGTCGAGTAATTAATTCAACGATTCCAAAAAAAACTAAGAGATGGATGAAATTACACAAGGAATCCAGGTCTCAATCAAAGAAAAGGAAAATGGGGATATGGCGAAATCGGTAGACGCTACGGACTTGATTGTATTGAGCCTTGGTATGGAAACCTGCTAAGTGGTAACTTCCAAATTCAGAGAAACCCTGGAATTAAAAAAGGGCAATCCTGAGCCAAATCCGTGTTTTGAGAAAACAAGTGGTTCTCGAACTAGAATCCAAAGGAAAAGGATAGGTGCAGAGACTCAATGGAAGCTGTTCTAACGAATCGAGTTGATTACGTTGTGTTGGTAGTGGAACTCTCTCTAAATTTAGAGAAAGTAAGGGCTTTATACATCTAATACACACGTATAGATACTGACATAGCAAACGATTAATCACGGAACCCATATCATAATATAGGTTCTTTATTCTTTTTTAGAATGAAATTAGGAATGATTATGAAATAGAAAATTCTGAATTTTTTTAGAATTATTGTGAACCCATTCCAATCAAATATTGAGTAATCAAATCCTTCAATTCATAGTTTTCGAGATCTTTTAAAAAGTGGATTAATCGGACGAGGATAAAGAGAGAGTCCCATTCTACATGTCAATACTGACAACAATGAAATTTCTAGTAAAAGGAAAATCCGTCGACTTTATAAGTTGTGAGGGTTCAAGTCCCTCTATCCCCAAACCCTCTTTTATTCACTAACTATAGTATTTATCCTCTTTTTTTCTTTTTATCAATGGGTTTAAGATTCATTAGCTTTCTCATTCTACTCTTTCACAAAGGAGTGCGAAGAGAACTCAATGGAT